TCCTTCCTAATTCACATCTTTGTTGAAAAAATTTCTTTTGTAATTCCTTACATAAGGATTCAGAAAATACTGGACCTCCGCCTACACAAGTAAATTGTTGATAAAACTCCAAAATGGCATTTTCCCTTGACCCAATTTTTTTTTTTTCCTTATCGCTCAGGAAAGACAAGAAAATCTCGGGGTAGCACACATTCTCTAGAATTTCTCTTAGATTCAAACCCATAGCTGATGATAGAACTAAAATAGATATTTTCTGTTTCCTACTCACACGAGCCCATATCCTTGCTTTTTTATCAATCTCTAATTCTACTCTTCCCCCCCAATCTGATATTATAGTACCGGTATAGACCGAAATTCCGTTATGGTTCAATTCTGACCGGTAATAGATACCAGGACTTTGCAATATTTGATTGATCACAATTCTGTATATTCCATTTACTATAGAAGTTCCCAGGGAATTCATTAGAGGAATGTTTCCAATAAAAATTGTTTGTTCTTGCATATCCCTACTGTTTTTCCAAATTAATCCCCCGGATACATATAATTCAGAAGAATATGTAAGTGATTCATATACAGCATCTCTTTCTTTTATCGATGGTTCTACTAATTGATATGTTTCCACAAATAATTGAAATTCAATTTCTTGATCTCTATCTTCAATTTTTGGAAACTTATAAAGTTCTTCCGCTAAGCCCTGATCAATGAACCTACAAAATCCTTCAAATTGTATCTGATTAAATCCAGGTATTGTAGACATTCCCCCATTTCCATCCCCAAGCATTTTTAATTTCCCATTTATTGAAAAAAAATCCCATTATTGGATCGTTTTTCATCCAATTATATGGATCGATCAGCACTGATGGAATTGCTATTCTGTTTACAGAATCACATAAAATTTTATCTAACTCCATATATGAATATGGAATGTCTGAAATACGTATGAACGGAGGAATAAAGAGAATTTTGATTTTCTACTCAAATTGGAATTTGCAACAGATACAACTGGAAAAGAATTGAGAAATTCCACTTAACTTAGACTTATGGAATTTTATATAGAATAACAAAAAGTGATTCAATTTCTACTATTATTTATGATATTACATATTCCAATACAAGTGAAATAAATAATTCGGGATTTGATCTCTTCGATGAGATAAAAACCCATTAGCACTTAGCTTTTTTCCTTTTTTTCGTGGATTTCCTTGTTCAGTTAAAAAAAAAAAAGGATTCGCACCGAACAGAAGAGATATATATATATATTTTTATAGAGTTTGTTGAAGCGCAGAAGAAAGCTTTATTAAGCATACGCGGATAGAACTATAGCTATCTATATATATGTCTTTCCTTTTATTGCGGGTCTATTCTGTACAGCGCATGGCGTGCTCTAGCAAAATATCGATTTTCTATAGGAATCATAAACAGATAAGATATCTGATTAGAGGTATACGTGTAATAATTTATGTTCTGGGGTTTACATATACTCATAATTGTTGTTATAATTGAAATGGAGAAGGCTTTTTTTTATTGAAAAGAATCAATACTGGATAGTTAGATATCCATTTTTATTTTCTTATATCATTCGGGAAATACAATTTTAGATTCAAATTTAGATTCAAATTCGAGAATCGTTCATGAATTTTCAGTCAATAGTTAACGGTTCCAATTTGTCCTGAATTTCGGCTTTTGTGACTGAAAATTCACATTTTGTTTTTCCTTTCAATAGTTTCAATAGAAAGGAGAAAGAATTCAGATAGTGCGTGTTTTGACATACTATACAAAATTAATCAAAGAGATAGATCCAATCCAAAAAAGGAAGGATTTCTTTTAGGCTTTTAGGAAAGGGATTCAGATTAAGAAAAATGGGATTCAAGATACAAGTACAAAAAAAAAGAAGTTTAGTAAGAAAAAAAAAAGGGGGGGGGTATTTTGGTCTATTTTTTATTTCTATTGCCTTGGCGACATGGCCGAGTGGTAAGGCGGGGGACTGCAAATCCTTTTTCCCCAGTTCAAATCCGGGTGTCGCCTGATCAACAAAAGACGCGAAATACCTTATTCCGTTTTGCTGATATATTGTCCCCAATAGAAACAGCGGAGGAAAAAGACTCGTGATATTTCCAAGAGCGCTGCTGCTTATTTTGTTTGCGCTTAATCTTTCCCGATTCTACTAGCAATCATACAAGAACTTCTTATAATTAATTGGTTCTAATTAATTGAATTGGATTTTTTGGATTGTTTCATCAATGGTATTGGACAAAATCTTTTTTTTTTTTTTACTCTGCACCAGCGATACTAATATTATTATTAGTGACTATTATTATTATTAGTGACTATTATTAGTGAAAAATAATGGAAAAAAGTGAACAATACTAGCAAAATTCCTTCATATTCATAGAGATAGGGGACATAATTCACATGGATATAGTAAGTCTCGCTTGGGCTGCTTTGATGGTAGTCTTTACATTTTCCCTTTCACTCGTAGTATGGGGAAGAAGTGGACTCTAGGGATACTACTAATTGAGTTGAGAAATGAAACTCTATCAATTCTTTTATAGATCGTTCTGCAAAGACTTTTTAATTTAACTATTTTTAATTGAACTATTTATATTGAAATTGAATTCAATAATTGAATTCAATTTCAAAATTCTATTCGATTCGAGTGGAGTAATTTATTCTATGAATAATATTTGAATAATACCCTTTTAATCATAATCAAATAAATATTTTAATGATTCCAGTGTTCATATTTCAAAAGTAAAAAGAATACAAATGATAGGAAAGTTATTCCAACCGAATTCTTCCTAAATTCTTTATTATGATAAACCGGCTCTTATCAGAGTTATATATGGACAATAAGGAGCAGCGGAACCTTTTTTACTTTTTATTTGTTTGCCTTTTTCCGGTTCAAAGACAAAAGAAAGTAGTTCTTTTTTTAGTTATTTAAAAGTTATTAAATTAAGTGATTTTCTACGGGAAATAAAATAGACATAGTGATTCTCTAACGGGATACTCCGCATACTAAGATATTTTCTTGGAGAAGTCACATATTGCGTACTTAGTACTTAGTTTAGTATTTTTTTTTTCTTTTCATTGATTTGATTATTTCAATGGATTCCGGGATTCATATTGAAAATAATCAGAAATCCAGGAATTGGAATCATAAGAGTAAGAGGCGCCTTTCAACTATTCCAGATTAATTGGAACCAACACAAATCAAACATATGAAGAAAAGAAATCAAATTTGAACCTTATGTACATTCCATATAGATAATTAATATCTATTGTCTATATATCTATCTATATATGAATATGAAGATGACATTCTAGATTGATCCATATTAAGCCCAGATCTTTCTACAGTACAACTTTATATACTAGAATAACAAAAATAGATAGTATGGTAGTAAATATATTACTTTCTACCATACTATCGGATCTCATAGAATCCTGCTGATTCTAGTTCGCTCATTTCAGCTAAAACGCAAAATTGGAATTCTTTTCATTTTATTTCGTTAATTCTTGATATTGAGAAGAACTAAGAAGTCAAGTTTCATTCAAATTAATCACTTTGACTAACAGTTTTTACATATATTATAAGTAAAAAAGCAGTAGGAACTAGAATGAACAGTGCAGTAGCAATAAATGCGAGAATATTTACTTCCATAATCTCATCGTTTCGTTTTTCTTTACTTCACAATAATTCGGGATTTAATCCCATAAGAGATGAGAAATCTTTCGCCTCTAAATTCAATGGGATGAATTCCATCTCGATGATATCGAATCAGATCAATATCATGAATAACAATATCTGAACTCTCAAATCGATTTATCGTCGAGAATTGAATAGTATAACATAGAAAGATCATTTATTCATACCAAATCCAAAAATGGATTCCTGATCCAATCGAAAATTTCCTTACTTTGTTACTTTATTTATCATTCTTTTCCATTCTTTCTTTTCTATAAAACTATCTCCTTCCTTGTACAATCATCTGACTAAGTATCATCTAATCGTCTTTAAACTTACATAAGTTACAAACAAAAACAATAGAAGCGAAATGGGAAAGGGGGAGTTATGTTCTAAACTCCTTTTTTGAATGATCTAATCTTATTGGATTGGAAAACAAAAAAAAAGTGTGATAAAGATAAGTCCTAGTACAGTATAAAAAAAATCGAATATTCTACCAAATTCACTTTTTTTTTTAGAGTTTGTTTTTTCTTCGGCATAAACCCTTAAAAAAGATTATCCATTCCCTCTCTCTCTAAGAGAGGCAGAGTCTTTATTTGATTTTTATTTTATTAATATACTCTTTACTTGATTGAATTAGGAATGGGATCCATATAATATATCAAAACTTCAGTGTACAATTTGAATGAGATAGATTGTTTCAAATAATTGAGGTTACACAAAATCGGAGCCAAAAAAGAAGAGACTTTTCTGATTAAAAGGATTTTATCAAAGAAATTAAAGTCATTTTGTATCGTACAAATAAGAATTCTATTTGTGTATGTGCTACCGGGAAAGATAGGGTACTCGATTCGATTTCATTATACGGATCGGGAGGAATCGAAAAGGCCAAATTGAGTGAGGTCTCTCTTAGAATCCTGAATATGACGCTACCAATAATTGTACTAATCCACATGTGTCTTTATCCATCTCCATCGATACTAGTTGAAGAAATGAAAATGACCATATTTGTATTTGCTTTGATGAAAAACGAAAATAAATAAAATAAATATATAAATAATATAAAATAATAATAATAATAAGGATCCCCTTTGGGAACGAAATTCTGCTATTTGTACCCCTTTTACAGAAAATGAAGAGATGAATTGATGTATTTTTTTTTTATTGGATTATTGTTTATTGGATTTGTCGGGACTGACGGGGCTCGAACCCGCAGCTTCCGCCTTGACAGGGCGGTGCTCTGACCAATTGAACTACAATCCCAGGGAAACGAAATACAGCATACATATTCTTCTGATTTCATTCAAACACTTTC